TTTACATATTAACGAGCGGAAATCGTCGAGGTATTTGTGCAAATAGGTATAATCGAAGTAATTGGAAAAATTCTAAAAATGAAAAAATTCGCGATAAGAAATATATGAAAAAAAAAGAACCTTTTTTTTCTAATTCCTATGATGCAATTGGAGCTTTTCGACAGAAAAAAATCAATTTTGATAGCCCTTTTTGGCTCCGGTGGCGATTAGATAAATGCATTATGTCGTCAAGAGAGGCTCCTATCGAAGTTCACTATGAATCTTTGGGTACCTATCATGATATTTATGAACATTATTTAGTAATAAGAAGTATAAAAAAACAAATTTGTTGCATATACATTCGAACTACTATTGGTCATATTTCTTTTTATAGAGAAATCGAAGAAGCTATACAAGGCTTTTGTCGAGGCTATTCGTATGGTATCTAATCATATAGATGGTTATTATTCAAGCTAGGTAAATTAAATGATACCAGTGTAAATTTAATGTAAATTTTAGTTTTTCCGATTGAACTAGGATCATAGTTTTAAATTTTCTATGTGAATAAAGATAAAGAAAAGGAAGTTTTCAAATCATTCACTTAAACCCATTGTCGAACTGAATCCGACTGAGCGGAATATGGAGGTTTTTATGGCAGAACGGGCCAATCTAGTCTTTCATAATAAAGTAATAGGTGGAACTGCCATAAAACGAATTATTAGTAGATTAATAGATCATTTCGGAATGGCGTATACATCACATATTCTGGATCAAGTAAAGACTCTTGGGTTCCGTCAAGCTACTACGACATCTATTTCATTAGGAATTGATGACCTTTTAACAATACCTTCTAAGGGATGGTTAGTCCAAGATGCTGAACAACAAAGTTTGATTTTGGAAAAACATCATCATTATGGGAATGTACATGCGGTAGAAAAATTACGTCAATCCATTGAGATATGGTATGCTACAAGTGAATATTTGCGACAAGAAATGAATCCCAATTTTAGTATGACTGACCCCTTTAATCCAGTCCATATAATGTCTTTTTCGGGAGCTAGGGGAAATGCATCTCAAGTGCACCAATTAGTAGGTATGAGAGGATTAATGTCGGATCCCCAGGGCCAAATGATTGATTTACCCATTCAAAGCAATTTACGTGAAGGACTTTCTTTAACAGAATATATTATTTCTTGTTATGGAGCCCGCAAGGGGGTTGTGGATACTGCTGTACGAACATCAGATGCTGGATATCTTACACGGAGACTTGTTGAAGTGGTTCAACACATTGTTGTACGCCGAACAGATTGCGGTACCGTTCGAGGGATTTCTGTAAATACTCGGAATAGAATGATGTCAGAAAGAATTTTGATACAAACATTAATTGGTCGTGTATTAGCAGACGATATATATATAGGGTCGCGATGCATTGTCGTTAGAAATCAAGATATTGGAATTGGACTTATCAATCGATTCATAAACTTTCAAACACAACCAATATTTATCCGAACCCCCTTTACCTGTAGGAATACGTCTTGGATCTGTCGATTATGTTACGGGCGGAGTCCTATTCATGGAAACCTGGTCGAATTGGGAGAAGCTGTAGGTATTATAGCCGGCCAATCTATTGGAGAACCTGGTACTCAATTAACATTAAGAACTTTTCATACTGGCGGAGTCTTCACGGGTGGTACCGCCGAATATGTGCGATCCCCCTCGAATGGTAAAATAAAATTCAATGAGAATTCGGCTTACCCTACACGTACACGTCATGGACATCCTGCCTTTTTATGTTATATAGACTTATATGTAACTATTGAAAGTAACGATATTATGCATAACGTAATTATTCCACCCAAAAGTTTTTTATTAGTTCAAAATGATCAATATGTAAAATCTGAACAAATAATTGCCGAGATCCGTGCAGGAACATATACTTTAAATTTGAAAGAAAAGGTTCGAAAACATATTTTTTCTGATTCGGAAGGAGAAATGCATTGGAGTACAAATATATATCACGTTTCTGAGTTTGCATATAGTAATGTACATATCTTACCAAAAACAAGCCATTTGTGGATATTATCGGGAAATTCACACAAGTCTGATACAGTTTCTTTGTCACTTCTTAAGGATCAAGATCAAATGAGCACTCATTCCCTTCCTACTGCAAAAAGAAATACTTCGAACTTTTTAGTAAGTAATAATCAAGTACGACTATGTCCGGATCATTGTCATTTTATGCATCCTACTATTTCCCCCGATACTTCGAATTTATTAGCAAAAAAGCGAAGAAATAGATTCATTATTCCATTTCTATTCCGATCAATTCGAGAACGAAACAACGAGCTAATGCCCGATATCTCGGTTGAAATACCTATCGATGGTATTATTCATAAAAATAGTATTCTTGCTTATTTCGATGATCCTCAATACAGAACACAGAGTTCGGGAATTGCGAAATATAAAACTATAGGAATTCATTCCATTTTTCAAAAAGAAGATTTAATTGAGTATCGAGGAATAAGGGAATTTAAACCAAAATACCAAATCAAAGTAGATCGATTTTTTTTCATTCCCCAAGAAGTGCATATTTTATCCGAATCTTCTTCCATAATGGTCCGGAACAATAGTATCATTGGAGTAAATACACCAATCACTTTAAATAAAAAAAGTCGAGTAGGCGGATTAGTTCGAGTAGAAAAAAACAAAAAAAAAATTGAATTAAAAATCTTTTCTGGAGATATCCATTTTCCGGGAGAGATAGATAAGATATCTCAACACAGTGCCATCTTGATACCACCTGAAATGGTAAAAAAAAAAAATTCTAAGGAATCAAAAAAAAAGACAAACTGGAGATATATACAATGGATTACAACTACCAAGAAAAAATATTTTGTTTTGGTTCGACCTGTAATTCTATATGATATAGCGGACAGTATCAATTTAGTAAAACTTTTTCCCCAAGATCTGTTCAAGGAATGGGATAATCTCGAACTTAAAGTTCTAAATTTTATCCTTTATGGAAATGGGAAATCAATTCGTGGAATTTTGGACACAAGTATTCAATTAGTTCGAACTTGCTTAGTCTTGAATTGGAATGAAGACGAAAAAAGTTCTTCTATTGAGGAGGCCCTCGCTTCTTTTGTTGAAGTAAGTACAAATGGTTTGATTCGATATTTCTTAAGAATTGACTTAGTTAAATCTCATATTTCATATATCCGAAAAAGAAATGATCCGTCTAGTTCAGGGTTGATTTCATACAATGAGTCGGATCGTATCAATATCAATCCATTTTTTTCTATTTACAAGGAAAATATTCAACAATCACTTAGCCAAAAGCACGGAACTATTCGTATGTTGTTGAATAGAAATAAGGAAAACCGATCTTTTATAATTTTGTCATCATCTAATTGTTTTCAAATGGGACCATTCAACAATGTAAAATATCACAATGGGATTAAAGAAGAAATTAATCAATTTAAAAGAAATCATAAAATTCCAATTAAAATTTCGTTGGGCCCCTTAGGAGTAGCCCCGCAAATTGCAAATTTTTTTTCATTTTACCATTTAATAACTCATAATAAAATCTCATCGATAAAGAAAAATTTGCAACTTAACAAATTCAAGGAAACTTTTCAAGTAATTAAATATTATTTAATGGACGAAAATGAGAGAATTTATAAGCCCGATCTATACAATAACATCATTTTAAACCCATTCCATTTGAATTGGGATTTTATCCATCCTAATTATTGTGAAAAAACGTTTCCAATAATTAGTCTTGGGCAATTTATTTGTGAAAATGTATGTATAGTTCAAACAAAAAATGGACCAAACCTAAAATCGGGTCAAGTTATAACTGTTCAAATGGATTTTGTAGGAATAAGATTGGCTAACCCTTATTTGGCAACCCCGGGAGCAACTATTCATGGACATTATGGAGAAATGCTTTATGAAGGAGATATATTAGTTACATTTATATATGAAAAATCGAGATCTGGTGATATAACACAAGGTCTTCCAAAAGTAGAACAGGTATTAGAAGTACGTTCGATTGATTCAATATCAATGAACCTAGAAAAGAGAATTGATGCTTGGAACGAACGTATAACAGGAATTCTGGGCATTCCTTGGAGATTCTTGATTGGTGCTGAGCTAACTATAGCTCAAAGTCGTATTTCTTTGGTGAATAAAATCCAAAGAGTTTATCGATCCCAGGGAGTGCACATCCATAATAGACATATCGAAATTATTGTTCGTCAAATAACATCAAAAGTCTTGGTGTCAGAAGATGGAATGTCGAATGTATTTTCACCGGGGGAACTAATTGGATTGTTACGAGCTCAACGAACAGGGCGCGCCTTGGAAGAATCTATTTGTTACCGAACTCTATTATTGGGAATAACAAAAACATCTCTGAATACTCAAAGTTTCATATCCGAAGCAAGTTTTCAAGAAACTGCTAGAGTTTTAGCAAAAGCCGCTCTCCGAGGTCGTATCGATTGGTTGAAAGGTCTAAAAGAAAACCTTGTTTTAGGGGGGATAATACCCGTCGGTACCGGATTCAAAAAAATAGGGGATCGTTCAAGCGCAAGACAAGATACCAAGATTACCTTGGAAACAATAAAAATTATTCGAGGTAGAAATTAGAGATATTTCGTTCTACCATAGATAAAGATAATTATTCTATTTTTTCATTTAAAAAAATTTATGCGATAAAAGAAAAAAAATCTAGGATGGAATGATTCCTAAGAGCATATTCATCGCTTTAAATACAGTTATTCGCTCGGGTAATAAGAAAGAAAAAAAAAATTGAAAAAAAAAAAAATGAATGGCCCGATTATGTGTCAACGGTCAATTTTCGGTAGAAGAGAAGGTTCCATCGGAACAATTTTCTATTTCTATTTCAGGATACCAGGTCCCTTTTTTTTTTTTCAATTTTTTTTTTTTCAAAAAAAAAAAAAGTGCGAGGATAAATGACAAAAAGATATTGGAACATAACTTTTGAAGAAATGATGGAAGCGGGGGTTCATTTTGGCCACGGTACTAGGAAATGGAATCCTAAAATGGCACCTTATATATCTATGAAGCGCAAGGGTATTCATATTATAAACCTTACCCGAACTGCTCGTTTTTTGTCAGAAGCTTGTGATTTAGTTTTTGATGCAGCAAGCAGGGGAAAACGATTCTTAATTGTTGGTACAAAAAAAAAAGCAGCCGATTTGGTAGCCCGGGCTGCAATAAGAGCCCGATGTCATTATGTTAATAAAAAATGGCTCGGAGGTATGTTAACGAATTGGTATACTACAGAAACGAGACTTCGTAAGTTCAGGGAATTGAGAACGGAACAAAAGACGGGGAAACTCAACTGTCTTCCAAAAAGAGATGCCGCTATCTTGAAGAGACAATTATCGCACTTGGAAACATATCTGGGCGGCATTAAATATATGACAGGGTTACCTGATATTGTAATAATCGTTGATCAACAAGAAGAATATACGGCTCTTCGCGAATGTATTACTTTAGGAATTCCAACGATTTGTTTAATCGATACAAATTGTGACCCCGATCTCGCGGATATTTCGATTCCAGCTAATGACGATGCTATAGCTTCAATCCGATTAATTCTTAACAAATTAGTATTTGCAATTTGTGAGGGTCATTCTAGCTATATACGAAATTTTTGATTAATAATAAAATAAAAAAATAAAGAGAATAAAGAACAAACAGAAATATTATGTGATTAGTAGATAAAATAGAAAATCAAAGTAGACAAGTCAAAAAAGGAGATGATTGAATCAAAATAATTCCCTTTCAAGTTCTATTTCGTTTAGAGGGCGTGGCAATATGAATGTTCTACTATGTTCCATCAACACATTCAAAAGATTATACGATATTTCTGCCGTGGAAGTAGGTCAACATTTCTACTGGCAAATGGGAGATTTCCAAGTGCATGCCCAAGTACTTATTACTTCGTGGGTTGTGATTGCTATCTTATTAGGTTCAACCATTCTAGTTGTTCGAAATCCACAAACCATTCCCAATTTTGGTCAAAATTTCTTTGAATATGTCCTTGAATTTATTCGAGACGTAAGCAAAACTCAAATTGGAGAAGAATATGGTCCTTGGGTTCCATTTATCGGAACTCTATTTCTATTTATTTTTGTTTCGAATTGGTCAGGGGCTCTTTTGCCTTGGAAAATCATACAGTTACCTCATGGGGAGTTAGCTGCACCCACAAATGATATAAATACTACTGTTGCATTAGCTTTACTTACGTCAGTAGCATATTTCTATGCGGGGATTTCAAAAAAAGGATTAGCTTATTTTGGTAAATATATACAACCTACTCCAATTCTTTTACCGATTAACATCTTAGAGGATTTTACAAAACCTTTATCGCTTAGTTTTCGACTTTTCGGAAATATATTAGCTGACGAATTAGTAGTAGTTGTTCTTGTTTCTTTAGTACCTTTAGTGGTTCCTATACCTGTTATGTTCCTTGGATTATTTACAAGTGGTATTCAAGCTCTTATTTTTGCTACTTTAGCCGCAGCTTATATAGGTGAATCCATGGAAGGTCATCATTGACTCGTTTTCAAAATAATATTTTTTTAGTTTAGGTCTGCCGTAATATATGCGCGCCTTACAATAATCTACTTAAAGAATAAAAATAGAAAGAAATTTTGAAAATTTTCAAAAAAAAAAAATAGAGTATTAGTGAGCAGGAGGGGGTCAAACTAGGTGTATATAAAATCGAATCGTTATAAGATAACTCTTTCATTTTTAGAGATTTCAAAGCATGATTCCCGAATCAGATTGAATCTAAGATACCACTAATTGGTTTACGAGAGGTAAGAAACACACGTATATGTAATTATATATATATATTAACTAGTTATATATATATATAAACTAGATATCGAAAATTGACCGGTTACTACTGCAAATTTAGATAGGAAGTCAATAAATAATTATTTATTAGAAACGACAAAAAAGAAATCTGGAAGTAATTCGGATAATTCAATAAATATTCTTATTTCAATTCGGAATTCTTAATTACCTCGACTGGATGAATATTTTAAATTGAATAATTAAGTCATAATTTGTTAGTTGATTATATCATTAACCATTTCTTTTCTTTATTTTATTTGGAAAATACGAGGAACTTATCATGAATCCAATAATTTCTGCCGCTTCCGTTATTGCTGCTGGGTTGGCCGTTGGGCTTGCTTCTATTGGACCTGGGGTTGGTCAAGGCACTGCTGCAGGTCAAGCTGTAGAAGGAATTGCGCGACAACCAGAGGCAGAGGGAAAAATACGAGGTACTTTATTACTTAGTCTGGCTTTTATGGAAGCTTTAACTATTTATGGGCTGGTTGTAGCATTAGCACTTTTATTTGCAAATCCCTTTGTTTAATCTAAAAAGAATATAAAAAGAAAAATACATATTATTTTTCCCGTAGGATTTATTTGCTACTCTTTCTTTTTAAAATTCTATTACTATTTCAATCCTACAAT